GACATAAATTGGGAGAATTTGCACCTACTCTAAATTTCCGGGGGCATGCGAAAAATGATAATAGATCCCGTCGTTAATAATAATAATTAATTACAAAATAATAAAATATAGATGCTTATCGTTCATTAATGAGAGGTGAATCTTATGATACAGAAGAGAAAGGTGAAGAAATATACAGAAGTATACACTTTAGGTCAACATATATGTATGTCTGCTCACAAAGCGAGAAGAGTAATCGATCAAATTCGTGGGCGGTCCTATGAAGAAACACTTATGATACTAGAACTTATGCCTTATCGAGCATGTTATGCCATTTTAAAATTGGTTTATTCTGCAGCAGCAAATGCTAATCACAATAAGGGTTTGAACGAAACAAGTTTAATCATTAGTAAAGCCGAAGTAAACGAGGGCACAACTGTGAAAAAATTAAAGCCCCGGGCTCGAGGACGAGGTTATCCTATAAAAAGATCCACTTGTCATATAACTATTGTATTGAAAGATATATCTTTAGATGAAGAGGAAGAAATAGATAAAAGGAAATTCTATAAATTAGAGCTGAGGAATACTTAAAGGAAGAATATTTTATATTATAAAAAATACAAATACGCTATATTATGTTATGCTTAAAAAAAATCGAATGAATAAAAAAAAAATACAAACAGATGTCACGTTTCACGATATATATAGTAGTGGGGGATTATGGGACAAAAAATAAATCCACTTGGTTTCAGACTTGGTGCAACCCAAGATCATCATTCTCTTTGGTTTGCACAACCAAAAAATTATTCAAAGGATCTACAAGAAGATCAAAAAATACGAGATTGTATCAAAAATTATGTGCAAAATAATATGAAAATATCCTCTAATGTAGAGGGAATTGCACGTATAGAGATTCAAAAAAGAATCGATTTGATTCAGGTCATAATCTATATGGGATTCCCCAAGTTATTAATAGAAGACAGGACTCGAAGAATAGAAGAATTACAGACGCATGTACAAAAAGAACTCAATTGTGTAAACCGAAAACTCAACATTGCTATTACAAGAATTGCAAATCCTTACGGGCACCCCAATATTCTTGCAGAATTTATAGCCGGACAATTAAAGAATAGAGTTTCATTTCGCAAAGCAATGAAAAAAGCTATTGAATTAACTGAACAGGCAGGTACAAAAGGGATTCAAGTACAAATTGCAGGGCGTATCGACGGAAAAGAAATTGCACGTGTTGAATGGATCCGAGAAGGTAGAGTTCCTCTACAAACCATTCGAGCTAAAATTGATTATTGTTCCTATGCAGTTCGAACTATCTATGGGGTATTAGGCATCAAAATTTGGATATTTGTAGACGAGGAATAATAAGAACTTACTTGACTTATATTTAGTTCTATCTGGTGATAAAACAAAAAATGGCAAACTCTTTCATTCTTTTTCTGGTAAATAATAAAAAAAAAGAACAATTCTATAAGGTTGAATAAAAATTCGATTAATCATTTGATATAATTGCTATGCTTAGTGTGTGACTCGTTGGTTTTTTTAGGGTTGGGATTCAAAAAAATGGACAGCCCATAGTACAAACTGATAACTATAGAACTAATAACCAACTCATCACTTCGTGTTATCTGGATAGAAAGAACCAGTCAAGATATGATATATAAGTCATATCATTGTAGCAACTGAAATCTTTTTTACATAAACAAACAAAAAAAATCTGATTATGGGTTGTAAAGCAATATCAAGTATACAGATAAATGGAAGGGTGAGAGAAAGATAGAAAAATAATATTAATGATATATAATTCCAATATGTAAGGTCTATGAGTCATCTCATATAAAGGGAATGTAATAAAGCATCAATACTGATTGATCCATAATTAGACAAATCCGTGCATAGAACAAAAAATCAAGAGCCCCGAGCCAATAAAGACTGAGAAGGTTGACTCAAGAAGAAATTTAATTGGAGGCTCCGTTGTAAAATTAAGACCTAATCATTAATCGAGAAGTGGTGGGAACGACAGAACCTGTGAATGCATAAGATTCTATTGAAAACGAATCCTAATGATTCATTGAGTAGGATGGCGGAACGAACCGGAAACCTATTCATTTATTCTGAGAGGTCATGTCATAGACTAATCTTACAACTGAATGTTGAAAGAGTAAATATTCGCCCGCGAATTTTTTTTTTTTTTTCTAAATTTTAGTCGATTCGAAATAAAAGGAAAAACAAAATAAAGATTCATTATAGCGTTCTACCAAAACGACATTATCTATAAATAGAATACGTGTTAAATTATATAAATACGTGTTAAATTATATATTAAAACACAAAAAATTTCTAATTTATAATCGATTAGATCAAATTTCAAAGAATCCCACGATTCCATAGATTATTAACCGTGTATTTTTTTTGTTTAATTTTTTTTTAATTGTTTAATTCGCGAGGAGCTGGATGAGAAGAAACTCTCGTGTCCGGTTCTGTAGTAGAGATGGATGGAATTGCTAAACAACCATCAACTATAACCCCAAAAGAACCAGATTCCGTAAACAACACAGAGGAAGAATGAAAGGAATATCTTATCGAGGTAATCGTATTTGCTTCGGTAGATATGCTCTTCAAGCGCTTGAACCCGCTTGGATCACATCTAGACAAATAGAAGCAGGGCGGCGAGCAATGACACGAAATGCACGCCGCGGTGGAAAAATATGGGTACGCATATTTCCAGACAAACCTGTTACAGTAAGACCTACAGAAACACGTATGGGTTCGGGGAAAGGATCTCCCGAATATTGGGTAGCTGTCGTTAAACCCGGTAGAATACTTTATGAAATGAGCGGAGTAGCAGAAAATATAGCTAGAAGGGCTATTTCAATAGCGGCATCTAAAATGCCTATACGAACTCAATTCATTCTTTCTGGATAGGAATGTAGAAACAAACGAAAGGGGTTTTTGGGATAAAAAAAAAACAATTGCAGGTTTCTTTTTTTGTTTTGAACAAATAATATTTCTTTTTTTTATTTATACCTTTGCATTGAAAAAGAAAAAACCGATAAAAAAATGATATGATTCAACCTCAAACCCATTTGAATGTAGCGGATAACAGCGGGGCCCGAAAATTGATGTGTATTCGAATCATAGGAGCTAGTAATCGACGATATGCTCATATTGGTGACATTATTGTTGCTGTAATCAAGGAAGCAGTACCAAATACACCTCTAGAAAGATCAGAAGTGGTCCGAGCTGTCATTGTACGTACTTGTAAAGAACTCAAACGCGACAACGGTATGATAATACGATATGATGACAACGCTGCGGTTGTTATTGATCAAGAAGGAAATCCAAAAGGAACCCGAATTTTCGGCGCGATCGCCCGGGAATTAAGACAGTTAAATTTCACTAAAATAGTTTCATTAGCACCTGAAGTATTATAGGGGAAGACCTTAATATAGTATTTGAATGAAATTGATTAAATTTATTTAATTAATTAGTAAATTGTTTATCTATCACGTATATATCTTTAATAATTCATAAATAAAAAAAAAAAAAAGAATTCATAAATATTAAAAAATTCAGAAAAAAAGAAAAAGAGCATGTTGATTATATCAAAATTCGGGGGAAACAAAAATCTTAGTTTATCATGAGTAAAGACACTATTGCTGACATAATAACCTCTATACGAAATGCTGACATGAATAAAAAAAGAACAGTTCGAATACCATCTACTAACATCACTGAAAATATTGTTAAAATCCTTTTCCAAGAAGGTTTTATTGAAAACGTGAGAAAACATCAAGAAAGCAATAAATATTTTTTGGTTTTAACCCTACGACATAGAAGAAATAGGAAAGGACCATATAGAACTGTTTTAAATTTAAAACGGATCAGTCGACCCGGTCTACGAATATATTCTAACTATCAACGAATTCCTAGAATTTTAGGCGGAATGGGGGTTGTAATTCTTTCTACTTCTCGAGGTATAATGACAGACCGAAAGGCTCGACTAGAAGGAATCGGCGGAGAAGTTTTGTGTTATATATGGTAATCTTTCTAATAGCCGACACGGTCATATTTGTGAAAAAAGAGAAAGGACAAGTTTAGAATATTATCCCTCTTACATTAGTTGATACTTCAAAGCGGTTTTACCTGGAATGAAACAACAAAAATGGATTCATGAGGGTTTAATTACTGAACAACTTACCGATGGTATGTATCTTCCGGATTCGTTTAGATAACAAAAAAATTATTCAGGTTTTTGTTTCGTAAAGGATTTCATGTAGTTTTATACGTATACTACCAGGAAATAGACTAAAAATTGAGGTAAGTCCTTATGATTCAACCAAAGGGCGTATAATTTAGAGACTCCAAAGCAAAGACTTGAATGATTAGGCGGTTTTTTCAATTTCAACATTCTTTCGTGAGGATACAATTCGAAATTAAAAATTTCAAGAAACTTATTTTCTTCCAATAAGTAGATTCGGAATTAAAAAAAGGAATGACAAATATGAAAATAAGGGCCTCCGTTCGTAAAATTTGTGAAAAATGTCGATTGATCCGTAGGCGGGGACGAATTATAGTAATTTGTTCTAACCCGAGACATAAACAAAGACAAGGATAATCTTTCTAAAACAAAAAGACTCTCGAAATCTAAAGGACCCGATGTACAGATGTACAAATAAATAAATAAAAAAAAAAAAGAATAAGGATCTGTTTTGACATGAAATGGATATATCCATATATCTCTGACTTATATTTATGAGATGATAAAATATGGCAAAACCTATACCAAAAATTGGTTCGCGTAGAAATAGACGTATTGGTTCACGTAAGAATACACGTAGAATCCCCAAGGGAGTTATTCATGTTCAAGCAAGTTTCAACAATACCATTGTGACTGTTACAGATGTACGGGGTCGAGTAATTTCTTGGTCCTCTGCCGGGGCTTGTGGATTCAAGGGTACAAGAAGGGGTACACCATTTGCCGCTCAAACCGCAGCAGGAAATGCTAT